CGAAACGGCTTACTAATGGGATGCCCTGATACATTACAAAATTTTGCTTTAGCCAATGATCCAATCAGAGGAATAATTGGGACTACGGTCTCGAATTTCTTAATAGCAGTATCTATTCGAAACGAATTCTCTAGCATTTGACTCCTTATCACCGAAGAGTTTAGTCGTACACTTGAAAGATAGCCCAGAAAATAGAAGGGATGATTATATAATTGCTTTATATGGATCCTGGCCGGTTGAGACCACAAGTCAAAATGACATTGCCAAAAGTTGACAAGGTGAGATTTCCATTTCTTTATCAGAAGATGAGCCCCCCTTGAAGCCAGAATCGATTTTCCTTGATATCTGACATAATGCATAAAAGGGTCTTTGAACAACCATAGGGTTTTCTGAAAATCGTTACAAAGCACTACTACAAGATATTCTATTTTTGCATAGAAATGTGTTCGCTCAAGAAAGGATCCAAAAGATTTTGATCGTAAATGAAAGGGTTGTTTACGGAGAAAAATGAATATGAATTCACATTCATATACATGAGAATTAGAGAGGAACAAGAAGAATCTTTGATTCTCTTTTGAAAAAAGGGAAATGGAATTTTTTGAAGTAATGAGACTATTTGAATTCCAATACTCGTAGAGAGAGAGTCGCAATAAATGCAACGAAGGAGTATCTTGTATCCAAGAGTGAAGGGTTTGAACCAAGATTTCCAGATGGATGGGGTGGGGTATTAGTATATCTGACACATGATTTAAATGTGATAACTTGTCCTCGAAAAAGGGAAATATTGAATGAATAGATCGTAAATTATGAGATTTTGCTATTTCTTTTTCTTTTAGGGAAGATACCAATCGCAGCGAGAATGGAATTTCCACAACGACTGCAAAACCCTCCGATATCATTTGAGAATCAAAATGATTGTTGTGCCCAACGAATCGATTTTGATTAGAATCATTAACCGAAATAATCAAACGATTCTGTTGATGCATTCGAGTAATTAAACGTTTCACAATTAGTGAACTGGATTTATTGTCATGATCTAAATTTTCCACCGGTTCATAAAGAATCGATCCATTTAAAGCATGACCATGAGCAAGCGCGTAGATATATTCCTGAAATAGAAACGGATATAGGAAGTATTGTTGCCGAAATCCATCCATTTCTAAATATCCTTGTAGTTCCTCCATTTCCATTTGAAATTACACTTGAACCAAATGGGGGATTTCTTGAGTTATCAAATAATACATAGTACGATACGGTCAAAACAAGGTATATAGTAAGAAAAGAATGGATACCCCGGAGCCAGAAAGGACAATCAACGGATCCTATTTCCATCCAATTTATTTATGTTCGTTATAGTTACAAGAGATGGTTAGAAATCCTTTATTTTTACAACCCGATCACTCTTTTGACTTTGGAATAATGAATTTTGATCAGTATACCGTTTCTTCTACACATTCGTCTCCACTACATAATAGAGAACATAATAGAGAATAGTTAGGATTCATGAAAAAAAAGGAATTGATGATCCACTCACAAGAGAACCCTTTCCCATATCAGGCACTAATATATTTTTAACGTCTAATTAGATCGGGTAATCATTCGAATTTAAGAACAAACAGAAGCTCGTTGCTTTTGGTTTCCCTATAATTGGAGCTATAGGGCTCTATCCATTTATTCACTCGACCCAACTTGAATTGATTTGACCCCTTTCCAAGAAAAGAATCAAAACAAGATTTTGTATCGATCCGTTAAGGATGAAGTATTCTAAGAGTTCTCCATTGATACGACATGCTGTTTTTTCCTTTCATTCCCTTTCAGGATCAGTCGTGGTCTTACAAACTCTACCAATGGTATGGACGAATCCGTTGCTTCATCAAAATGTGTAAAAGACCATAGCCGCACTTAAAAGCCGAGTACTCTACCGTTGAGTTAGCAACCCATATAAATAGGGTGTGTAGATACGATCGGAATAAAAAATAAATAAAGAGATTTGATTGCCCGACCTCGTCAAAACATTGAACTAGCAACAGATCAAAAAGAAAGATTTGATGATCAATTGTGAACATAAAAATGAACAGAGATCAGATGAAAATACAACAGATTCTGGGATAAATTATAGAGAAAATCTAAATAGATGTAAAAATTTATAGACTACCCATACTCTATTTTTTTTTTTTCATTATATTAACTAAGATACTTCTTGTGTCACAACGAAATTGACGAACCCATCGTTTGAGTGAAATAAAGAAACAAACTTATGAAATGTGGATAAATAGATCTATTTATCCACGATCGAATTATATTTGTTCGATACACCATTGTCAATATGAATTGAATGTTGAGAAAACCAATTCAATAAATAAAACAAGGACTTGTGTTGGAGTGACACTACAACATAGATAAGGGATGAAGTATGAGTGGGGAAATAAATAAGGAATTCCGGTAGGAAAAAAATGTCGGGTTTATTCAATATTTATTCAATAGAGGTACAATAAGCAAGATTGACCTTTTGTTTGTTGGTGGAGTCCCAACGAAAACCATCTGATTGATGGTAATCCCATAATTTCCCAGTTATTTCATCTATTCACTCAATCTTTTTTCTATCTGTCTCATATCAAGAGAAGATTTTTTTTATAGTTCTATGATACGGGGTCATGTGAGAGCAACAATGAATAGAGAATAGAGAAAAAAAAATAAGGAATGGTGGAGAAACAATTAGACAAAGCTAGATACTGGGCACCCCCCCCCCTTTTTTTTTATTTCATTAATTTCATTTGATTAATTCGAAATTCCTTAAATACCTCCGCCTTCTTTGAAATATCATGAACAGTTCCTGTAGGTTGAGCGCCTTTTTCAAGGAAATATAGAATAGCGGAAACATTTGAATAAGTTTGGTTCTTTATCGGATCGTAAAAACCCACTTTACGAAGATCTCTTCCCTCTCTTCGGGATCGAACATCAATTGCAACGATTCGATAGATGACTCATTGGGATAGACATAAATGAACAACCCCCCCTAGAAACGTATAAGAGGTTTTCTCCTCGTACGGCTCGAAAAAGAATGATTCGAATTTATGTATTGTAGTGGCAAATAGATCCACAAAATCATCAATTAGACTATGATTTGAGTCATTTTTTTTTGTTCTTCCTTCCTGAAAAAAAAAAAAAAGAAATCTCATTCGTACTCATAACTCAAGTTGGGTAATTCTCAAAGAGCTCGAAGGGAAATCCTTAAACATTTATTGAGCCGTCTCTAACCTCTTTTGTTTGTCTCGCCTAGAATCGATTTTATTTCTTCCCCATTCTGATCTAGTTGTTGAGACAATTGAAAACGGTGTTTCCTTGTTCCGGTATCCTTTATTTTATCTTTGCTTTGAATCCTTGGGTTTAGACATTACTTCGGTGATCCTTAATTGTTTCAAAAGGGTAGCAACATACCTTTTGTTATTTCGTTCTATGGAAACGATTGATTCCCCTGTGATACACTTTTGATCGGAATTGGTAAAACTATTTCGACAAATTCATTTTACTTTTTTTTTTTTACTTGTTCGAACTTGATCCTTTCAATTTCTATACCGAAGATATACTTACGAAGTTGTTCCAACTTATTGATTGGCATTAACCCTAGATCCTTCTCTCTGCTAAATGAACCAATTCTTTATGCTCGAGCTCCATCATGTGCTATATTATAATTATATTATTTTATTACAACCCCAAAATTGGGGTCCTAGTGGAATAGAACAAACTATGTCGAGCCGAGAGCATCTTCTTTGATATATAAAATGGTGGGTACAAGAATCCACAGCCGATAATGTCCTTCAAGTCGCACGTTGCTTTCTACCACATCGTTTCAAACGAAGTTTTACCATAACATTCCTCTAATTTTGGACCGGTATGGAATTGATTCAATATGGAATCATGAATAGTCATTGGCTCAATCGGTATATAGTATATGAAGTCCTCCATACTTTCATTTTCATAGATGGATCTGGAGAAGTCTCAGCAAGAATATAATTTAACCCCATATTTTATTAGAAGAATGAAACACATTTATAAAAAACACGAAGAAATGCGTTGCTTAACACTTCTTTACATCTTCAACAGATTGTTAGGGATGATGAATCATGAAAGATCCAATTCTTTCTCAAACAACTAAAACTAAAGAAGGGTCTTTAATTAGATTACCGATACCGGAACAGAATGAGTCATTAACCAAATAAGCTATTCCAATGACCGGGAAAGATCGCAAGTGACTCGATAGGATAGATTCACCAATGTCACACTTCTTCGAGTAGAAAGAATTTATAAGGAATCATAAAAAACAATTTCAAGAATTTCCTACTTCGACATCATTACTGGAAATAAGTTTTCCAGTAAAGACTGAATTGAATCTCTAAATCCATCAACAAGTCGGTACAACGAGGATCTAAAAATGTTTAGCAGATATCTGATTAATTAAATCAGACGCGAATTTGATCATCATAAGAGACCTCTATGTTTCCTTTCCGATTGAATCATCAATAATTTAAACCAGATAAATGGGTCAAGAAACAAATCAAATTGTTTTGTTTTCTTGGGGATGGATAGAAGGGGCTCATGAAAGAAAAAATGAAGGTCGGTATTCTTTCAGGTATTCTTTCATCTGATTGATAAAATCAGAATCGTAGGAGTCTGATTTTATCGTATTCATCAGATACACCAAACAAGTGTTACCGGGGGTAATCGTGGGTATTTAAGGGATCGCAGATCTTTTTCGCCAAAACTGAAACACCGGTGTCACTGATCACTGAAATAGAACAATAACAATACATATAGGCATGGTTCATTTTCTACAGATTTTTCCTTACTTCAGATTCAGGAATCTTTCCATAAAGTAAAGTGAATGTATGAATCTCCCCCCTCCCCCAATTGATCGCTACATTGATTTCCAATTATTCATTGGAGCCAAATCAAATACAAAATAAAAGAAATTAGGTCCAAAGAAAATAATCTGTTCCGTATTGAATTTTCTTGTTTGTTAATAAGATCCGGATGACAAGGGTCTTGAAATTGATGCCTTCCTTTCCTTTGCGGATTAACTCATATCGACACGAATTCCATGGGGATCATGAATCATATCCAAAGCCAATTTAAAAGGATCTTCTTATGGGATGCTATCCTGTCTTGTATAAGTACAAAGCAAAATGGGTTCATATCAATTCGTTGTTACTATTTTGTTTGATTTTGTCCCACCCCAGTCTCAGGAGCTTTAATTCCAGCGATGGAATTAATACCAAGAACCCCCCTGTTTTTTAGGATTCAGGATCCACATAGAATTAGTCATTTTGTCTACCCTATCTTTATTTATATTTACTTTAGGGAAGGTAGAGACTTCTCTTTTATTTCGCATTTCGACTCAGAATGCATCATGTGAGAATCCAAATATCATAGATATGGGGCATAAAGTTTATCCAAATGACTAACTAACCTTCAATATGAATATGGGCGAGGGGGCGAACATACGCTGAATGGCCCACCCAGTTTTTTTTTTGAATTTCACTTTGATCTTTGTTCCCATCCTACCTATATCAAAAAAGATATTTATTTCCATCCACATGTCATTGATACTCGATCCGTTTGTTTGTGAGAAACAAAATCGAAAGGGAAGATATGATTCTATAGAAGAATCATTAGAAATCACAAAGAAAGATTGGATCACATTGTATCCAACATTACACCCTTAAACAGAAGATTCTTAAAAAGAACAATCTTTGTTATGATAGAATTGGTCTGGGACGGAAGGATTCGAACCTCCGAGTAACGGGACCAAAACCCGTTGCCTTACCACTTGGCCACGCCCCATTTTTATTTCTATTCGACACCGATAAACACTAATATCGGTATTGGTTGTTCGTCAATTCCAGCCCCAATATCTATTGAATTGGTTGTTGCTATGATTCTACACATGTAGATGTAGAATCAAAATGAATTTATTGATCATTACATATAATTCAATTAAGATATTGTATGTAAGGTATGATTCCTTCTATTCTCATTTGAGAATTGAAGGATTTTTGATTGAGGGAGTTCAAAGAAAAAGAAAGATTTTGCGGCCTACTTTCCCTTCTTTCTTCATTTTCCCCTTATATCAATAACCCAATAATAATGAAATTTTCTCCAAGAACAAAATGTTTGTTATGCTTAATATCTTTAGTTTGATCTGTCTTAATTCTGCCCTTCATTCGAGTAGCTTTTTCTTCGCCAAATTGCCCGAAGCTTATGCTTTTTTCAATCCAATCGTAGATGTTATGCCAGTCATACCTGTGCTCTTTTTTCTCTTAGCCCTTGTTTGGCAAGCTGCTGTAAGTTTTCGATGAGATCTTTAATACTGTCTTAGAAACATTCATGATTTATTCGATAAAAAAAAAATGATATTCTTAAGAGTTGATAAGATCAGATAATGAACCCTCGACTCAAACATGGAAATTCTTTTGGATAACCGAGATGAATCGGAATCACCTCATTTCTTCATTCCTTCTGGGGGTCGAAGACCCTATGTATGGTCCCTACAATACCTAATTGTAGGTATGAGAGATCATTTTGTTAACGAAAGAATCAGAATCTTATTACAAATTCATTCCTGCAAATTCCTTATGTTTTCTAGAAACCGCTTCTTTTCTTGGTGTCAAAACGGAATATGTGGTACAAAAATGGAGAATCTATTCCCCTATTTCCCCCAAAATGATCTTGGAGATTGTGTAATGCTTACTCTCAAACTCTTCGTTTACACAGTAGTGATATTCTTTGTTTCTCTCTTCATCTTCGGATTCCTATCTAATGATCCAGGACGTAATCCTGGACGTGATGAATAAAAAAATCAGGGGTTTTTCCTTGCTCGATTTCTGAATTTTCTTAGGATTTTCTTTCTCCATTCCATACATTTAACTATGAGAAAGGGGGTTAGAGATTTTTTCGAATTCGAAAGGGAAATATCAAGTGATCAGAAGAAACGGAGAGAGGGGGATTCGAACCCTCGGTACAAATAATTCGTACAACGGATTAGCAATCCGCCGCTTTAGTCCACTCAGCCATCTCTCCCAATTTTAAAAGGATAATTCATATGTGACGCGTGAAGTAAAGGTTGATAAAAGTTTTTCCTTATCTTTCTTTATTCTATAAATATAGACGAATTTGATCAATCATCAATTCCCTTTAGATAATGATTCGAAACAGATATCTCCAATAGAAAGAGTCCCTCTTTGATTTCGTCCGAAAAGTTCTTTCTTTTATTCCCCCGGCCTGGCCAGTACCTAGCCAGGCCATTCCCTGTTCCAATGAATCATAGATCAAATGATTTATTTGATTTGAAAACGAAAATGCTTGTTATTGAAGCAGCAACAAGGCTATTTCCATTCCTATGATAGGAGTGTCATTTCTTATTATGTTTTTCCTTTTCTCGATTTACTTAAATGGAATAAAAAAAACATATTTTTTTCTATTATAATAGAACTCATATATTTC